TAGAGCGGAAAGGGCCCGCGGAGTTCTTACTCTTATAATGAGACTTTGATCTATTCCATAACCTACAAATTGGTTAGTTATCCAGTCAGCATAATCAAAATATTATATTTGTTTTGTAGAAATGACAAAAAGGATCCTTTGCTCTGATGTTTCAAACCACTCTATTCTTTTGTTTCTTAATGATATTTGTGAACAATTGAATCTAGTGGTTGATTCATAGTCCCTGCCCTTCCCCCAAAATATTAACTGGAAGCAAGAAGAAAGAACGAATCAATCAATTTTATCTATAATCCAATATAATAATTATATTGATTTCTAGGGATGAGACATCCTGCAAATCATTTCTAGACTAAACTAATAGAACCTTAATCAAAACTACTCTAAAAATAAAATAAAAACTCTGATCATATATCTGATCATATAATAAATAAAGATTTGGATATTCGTAAAAATAAAATCTGCCTTTCAACCAGAACAGTCTTTTTGTTTGAATAATTTCTCTAAGTTAGAAGTTTAACTTATATTGAATAAGTGAAGATTATTGAATAAGTGAAGATATTGAATAAGTGAATAAATTCTATTTGCTCAATAACTTATTCACCCATAATCCTTTTTTTCCTTTGTTTGTCCACCACTTCTTATGAATCTAAACAAAGGAGTTCCGATAGACCCGGAAAAGAAGGAAAGGAATAGTAATCTTTGATGAACAGGAAAAAAATAATTATTATTTTGATACAAGACGACACAAGAAAAAGGAATTTTCACCCGTTTTCTTGTGTCGTCTTGCGTCGAATAGAAGATTAGGAAGACTAGTAATCCTTCCTAAAAGTATTTGTTCCTTTCATTTTTATCATCCTTGCCTTGTATTCTCTTCTTTTGTATTTGTTTGTATGCCTATTGTTTATTACTAAAATGGAATACAAGTAATGAATTCCAGGCGTCCTGCAAAACAAAAAGAGTATAAACAAAGCAAGCAAAAGGATTTACAGAATTTTTTGATCATACATAATTGTATCGATGGACAAAAAATCGGCACTTTTTACCAAATGTTAAGGAATCTCTGGACCTAAAAATTCATTTCGTACAATTGAACTTTTTCAAACTGTTTCTTTTTAAGAACCAAAAAAACTTGTGCCAAAATAACAGATGCGAAGAAGAACAAAAGGCCTTGGACGCGTAATGGATCTTGAAGCACTATTTCTGCATCTCCCTGACCAAACCCTCCTACATTGGGATTGCTTGTTAATGGTTGATCAAGCTTAATGGATTCACCCTCTGAAACAAGAAGTTCTGGTCCTGGAGGTATAATATCAACCACTTGACGTCCATCCGATGCATCAACTATGGTTATTTCATATCCTCCCTTTTCTTTACGTACTATTTTGCTTACTATACCTGCTGATGTAGCATTATAGACTGTATTGTTACTCTTGCTACCATCAGGATAAATCTGACCCCTTCCTCTGTTCCCACCCACATATATGGGATATTTTAAGAAGTGAACGTCTTTCTTTGTAGCAGGGTCGGGGGAAAGAATGGGAAAGACGATTTCACTATATTTCTGACCCGGAACAGGACCTATCACAAGAATATTTTTTTTATTGGGACGATAACTCTGAAAAGACAGATTTCCTATCTTTTCTTTCAACTCAGGAGAAATACGATCGGGGGGGGCTAATTCGAATCCCTCGGGTAAAATAAGAACAGCACCCACATTCAAACCCCCTTTTTTACCATTAGCAAGAACTTGTTTCAGTTGCATATCATAAGGAATTTGAACAACTGCTTCAAATACAGTATCAGGAAGCACAGCTTGCGGAACTTCAATATCCACGGGCTTATTAGCTAAATGGCAATTAGCACATACAATTCGTCCAGTTGCTTCTCGTGGGTTTTCATAACCCTGCTGCGCAAAAATGGGATATGCATTTGAAATGGATGCTCGAGTTATTACATATATCATGATCGATACAGAAATGGATCGAGTCATCTGTTCCTTTACCCAAGAAAAAGTATTTCTATTTTGCATGTCCAATCATGGATCTCGGAATTTCTACAATAAATTAGATAGGGAACTAGTAAAGTTCCCTATGCACGAGTCTGTCATTGTACTGGAATAGTTGTACTGTAATATAGGACGAATACCTTGAACTGGTAGAAATAAAATATAAAGAATTAAGTAAGATTCAAAATGGTTTCTTTATAAAGGAAGAAAGATTCTGATTTATTTGATTGATATCAGGAGATCAAATGAGTTCTTCATTCATTCATTGAATGATAAATGACTACAAGCGAAGGAGATACACGATTTAAATAATGGAAAATCCAATATTTCACAATTGTATCTAGAATAACTGGAAAGGTGGAAACAAGACCAGATATAATTTGATCGTTATGAGCCAATCCAAAATCGTTGTAGAACGAACCAATTATTAGTTCCCAACCATGAGTCGAGTGAAATCCAATCCATAAATCAGTAACTAAAAGAATCGAAAAAGCTTTTATTGTGTCACTTAAGTTATAGAGGAATTCCTGAACCCAAGAATTAAGAATGACAAGTTCCTCATTACCCAAAATAAAATAACCACTTAGAATAGCGAAAGAGATTATATTTGTCGAGAAATGCAAAATGATATGGAGATGATATTCATTGTGTGTTTTGACCAATTGTATCGTTTCCTTGTGTATTCCTATACGAAGTTTTTGTATATGTGTCTCCGGGTACTCCTTTATCATTTCGTCCAACAGAAAGAGTTCTTCTAATTCTATGAATCTTTCTAGAACGTTTTTCTCTTGAATGATATTCAAGAGAGTTTTGGATTGCCCGGTATTCCACCAATTTGTAACCCAAAGTTCCAGACATTTATTAAATGGGAGAGAGACCCACCAGGGCAAAAATACTATAGATACAAGATATGGGAAAGAAGGCAATGCTTTCTTTTTTTTCATTTTTTATCTGTGAATTGAATCGTTAATGAACCTGCTTCATTCGTTGACTCTATATGATATTTCTCTGAAGCACGAGTTCTATAACAAGGTATTGAACCTATGGGTCTATTCATTCCAATTTTTGTGTCAAAATTGAATTTAGTTCTTGGATCTAGAAGGAATATAGAAATGGGATAAGGGTTCGCCCTTTTCGGATAAAAATGAAAAATCAATATTATTCCTAGATATCTCAATTGGGCAAATTCGAATGGGCAAATTCGAAGCAATTTCATCTTCATTTGTTCCTTTCTATGAATACTCGAAAACCCACTTAAAATAACGAATCGGATTTAGAAACGAAAACCCCCCTCAGTTAATTATTTCGAAATGTTTCACCGCCTAGCCACAACCAAGGAAAAAAGGTATCATCAAAATTTTGGGCCTAAAAAGATGAGATGAATTCCGTATTACGAAATAAATCTTGGATATATTTGATGAATCCTTACTTATTATATTAGCCTTAGATTAGTCTTTTTTCTAGTAGAAATTTTCTAGTAGAAAAGAATTGAGTTGGGATCCATACGCATACGAAATACTTTTGGTATACAAATGGTATACAAAAATTTCTTCTTTTCTTAATTTTCTTCTTTATTATAGTATAGTTTATTATAGTTATTCCATATACGCCCTCCTGCTTTTTTGGTTTATTCTATGGGAGTCGCCACGACAAAGGAAGGAGGAAATAGAATAATCTAACATGTTTTGTTCAAATGAACATTCCAAAAAGACTTCAATTGTATTAAAAAAGGAATTAGCAAGTTCCTTCCCCCATGCCGATAAAACATTTATTCTTTATTGTGTTCAATTCATTTCAAAATACTTCAATTGGTACGCCCAAGAAATAGGCCAATTCGGCAGCTTTTTGTTCAATTTCTCGTGGAGTAAAATTCTCATCAGTACGAGTCAAGGGAATGGCCCCTTGACCTCTGATTTCCATATAAAGGACACGACGAGGATAAAGACCCTCTTTAACCTCAATTCTGATTGATTGGATATCTCTCATAAGGAAGCGAAGGAAGATGCGACGATTTATTCCAGGAAATCCCCAACGAAAAATGCACACAATTCCTTCTTTTCTATCGAATTGGTCATAACCACTACCTACATTCCACAAAATTGTGCACCACAAATAGGAGCTAACGAACAGACCTGCGATCCCATAAAAAGACATCACGATTCCTTGTGGAAAAAAAAGAATTTGCTGAGATGGAAATATGGATATCAGATTCCTACCAAGATAACTGGAAGTTCCAACCGCTAAGAATCCTAGTGAACCTAAAAAAAGGATACAGGCCCAGCAAAAATTACTTGTTTTTCGAGACCCCCTTATAAGTTCTATCCATATATGTTCTGATCGCCAATTCATACTATACTAGATCCAGTTGCATTCGATTGGAATTGAGAGAATAACCCAAATTTGACTTTACCTTTCTTGATCCCGAAGTAACTTTCATCAACTAGCACTATTCTGATGTGGAGTAATTGGTTAGATACATTGACCTTCTATTAAAAATATTTACTGATCCATTTTTAACCAGCTATATATATATACATGCATTTATGCAGATAGCATGTATCCGCATACATAACAGTTCTTTCATTTGTGTGTGGAAAGAGCCACATATCGTACCATATTGCACTAAAAAAATATCTGTATTATGATACAGTGTTGAAATAAATTGATAGGATTTGGTCCCATTGGATCTAGACAATCTTATTTTTTTGGACATGAAGAGATAAAGAAGCCATTGCAATTGCCGGAAATACTAGGCCCACTAAAGGCACAAAAATAGAGGGTAAGTTGAGATCTGTCATAGAATGGGTGCCTCGATTTAATATTTGTATCTATATATTTGTATCTATTAGAAAGATATCTTATGATATGATAAGTATATCTATTATAAGTAATATTAGGTAATATTGACTATTGTATTTTATATAATATTATACTACTAAGTATATATAAACAATTAAGTATATATAAATATATAATTTCTAAATAATATATTTATATTAAAATAGAAATTTGAAATATAAAAATAATATTAAAATATTAAATTTAAAGAAAAAAAAGGATAGATAATAAGTGCAAAAATGTAGAACTAAATTAAGTGTACCTATTCATCTTTCTACACGAATATAAATAGGGTAATCTTCTTTTACAAATTTTATTATTCTTCTTCTCCCATCCTTATGTTCTTTCTATCTTTCTTTCTAATCTAATAAGGAGTTTTTTATTTTAAAGGAGTTTTCTTATGAAAATGAAGTTCATTATGAATTCGCGACTCTAAATAATAGGATCCAACAAACAGGGATTCATAGTAAAAATGCGATAGATGTAGAAATTATTTTATTTCATTTCCATATTTGATATTTCTTTTTTTTTTTTTTTCATTATTGTCTATCTTAATTAATGCGTAAGATAGCCAGATAAAATTCTTTTTTTTTTTCCCAAAATTCGAATTCCTCGGAAAGAGAAATTCACTTTTTTATTTTATCCTGTTGATAGAGGTTCATAATACCTAATCATGAATAGGGGTAAGATAAAAAATGGATCTGGATCCGGAAGAAAAAAAATTATCCGAAACTTCTGACTCTTACTAGAAAGTGTAACTTATATCACCAAAGAACATTTTTCTTAGTTTTTTTTTTATTATGATGAACTAAATACTTGTTCGCTACAAACAAAATAACTGAATCTAGTGCTATACTTTAATTTTTTGAATTTTGATTCAAGGGAAAGAAACCATGGAGCTGAAATAACTCACTTAGAACACCTTTTAAAGGATTACGTGGTACGATTGGGTCAAATAAGCCTTTATGGAATAAATAGTCAGCCGCTTGTGAACCATCGGGTACTGTCCTATTCAATGTTTGTTCAATTACTCTTTTACCCGCAAATGCAATGTACGCATTAGGTTCAGCAATAATGATATCTCCCAACATACCAAAACTGGCTGTTACTCCACCGGTTGTAGGAGATGTAAGGACTGGTACATAGAATAACTTTTTAGTGGATTGGTAATTATATGAAGCAGAAGATATTTTAGCCATTTGCATCAAGCTCAAACTTCCTTCTTGCATGCGTGCTCCTCCAGAAGCACACACAATAATGACAGGTAGAGATCGATTAGTAGCATACTCAATCAAACGAGTGATTTTCTCACCTACTACAGATCCCATACTACCTCCCATGAACTTAAAATCCATAACCCCAATTGCTGCGGGAATACCGTTTAGTTGACCTATGCCTGTTTGAACAGCTTCAGTTAAACCTGTCTTTCTTTGATAAGAATTGATACGATCTTTATAAGGTTCCTCTTCTGAATGAAATTGAATGGGGTCCATAGAAACCATATCTTCATCCATAGGATCCCAAGTGCCCGAATCAATCGAAAGTTCGATTCTATCTGAACTACTCATTTTCAAATAATATCCACACTGTTCACAAACATTCATTTTTGACCTAAGAAGTTTTTTATAATTTAATACATAACAATTTTCGCATTGAACCCATAAATGTCTGTATTTTTTATTTATATCGAAATCATTAGATCTTCCTCTTATATTGAAATCACTGCCATTATTACGAGTTCTTATACTAAAACTTCCACTTTCACTACCACTTACATTTTCAGTACAAATGAAATTATAAATGTAACTGTCACTGTAATTGTCAGTACCACCTGAAATGGAACTATTAATACTGACTTCAAAACGAAGATAACTATTAATGCAACTATTAATGTGATTAGTCCAACTAGATTGAGTATCATACATGTAATGATAATAGTAGTGATTGTTTCTCTTAGACCCCCTATTCAAAAAACTAGAAAAAAAACCTTCTAATTCACTCAGAAAAGAACTATCATTGTCAATCTCAAAACTATGATTTTCAATATCAAAATATACGGAATAACTGTCACCATTACTATCCCTAACTAAAAAAGTGTCATCAGAGATCAAACTCCAAATATCCCTGATACCAAATAAATAATCAACATTACTGAAACTATAACTAACACTATCACTCCAATTTTTCTCCATATCATTTAGAAGGGGTTCATCATTTCCACTGGTATGGCCAATAGCATCAAGACTTCCCATTGATTTACTTAAACCATACCTATGTTCTAACTTTAACTTCTCGTTAGACAACATCGAATTGAACCACCATTTTTCCATAGAATCTTCCTGCCCCCTATTTGATGAAAATACAATAGATGAATAGTCATTCGATGAATAATTATTTTACTATTTTATTTCCTATCAGAATTAAGCATATGAGGATTAGGATTGTTAACTAATAATAAGTGAGTATTGAAAGAAATGATTCTCTTTTTTTTTTTTGAATCCGAGATAGCACTTCAATATCTATCTATATAGAAAGATTTTTTTTTCAATTAAAATAAAAATTCTCATCGAAAATAGTTTATAAATAAGGAATTCGTTCTCGTATAACCTTGTATCGTATAATCAAATAATAAGTTTATATTGCAACATGGAACGAAA